CTTTTATATGATCCAAATCCATTTTACATGTATATACTATATCAATATATATACATATAGATATTCGGTATGTATGTCCAATTGGAATTCGTCTTCAATTGGTCCCCTTTTATAGCTCATCTCATATAAGAAATATATAATACGGAATATCATATGATAAGTAATAGTTAGGGATAGGGATGACAGGATTTGAACCCGTGACATTTTGTACCCAAAACAAACGCGCTACCAAGCTGCGCTACATCCCTTTTCCATTTGTTTCTAGTGTTATTGTAAAGAATCTTTGTCTTGTTTTCCACATTTTTATCTGTTGATCTATAGATATATATATATCTATCTATTTTTCTGCCATTTTTTTCAGTTTCCTATACTATAATATACAATAGAATATGAACAAGAAAAAAACGATTCTAAATAAATATAACTAATATTCTTTAGAATAAGAAAATAGAATATTAAATTCAAATAAATTATATATAGAAAAAAGACTTAAAAAGGAGGATTTTAAATGCGAGATCTAAAAACATATCTTTCCGTGGCACCAGTAGTAAGTACTCTATGGTTCGGGGCTTTGGCGGGTCTCTTGATAGAAATCAATCGTTTTTTTCCAGATGCATTGATATTCCCCTTTTTTTCATTCTAGTTATTGACACGGGAAGGGGTGAAGAAGATTATAGATCTAATTAAGTATTAAATATATGTAATTAATCTCCTCTTCTTTATTTCGTCTTTTTTTTCGTCTTTTTTTACAATTGTAATAGAATAAGTTAGGAAAGATAAAGAATAAGGGTTAATTTGGCCTCGTTGAAATTCGAAGTGAAACTCGAGATCTCGTCCAGGCTTCAATGGAATTGAATTATTAATTCAATTCCATTTCTATTAATAATAGAGTGAAAGCAGAAATTTAAATGGAATGGGTAGGGTGGGGGCAACAATATCATAAAAAATACTTAATTAAAAAAACTAAAATACTGTATTGCAATTGTATTGCAATTCGAAACGAAATATAGTTCGAGATCTTTGTATTCTTTTTGTACTATATTAATCTTAATTGGAACGAATTATTAATTTCTATTTTCGTTTTTTTTTCGTTCTTTTCTTAGATTCGAATCCGAAAAGAAAAGAGTTAAGTGAATTAAAAACCCAAGGGAGGTTCATGGCCAAAGGTAAAGATATCCGAGTAATTGTTATTTTGGAATGTACCTGTTGTGATAAAAAGAGTGTTAATAAGGAATCAACGGGTATTTCTAGATATATCACTAAAAAGAATCGACACAATACGCCTAGTCGATTGGAATTGAGAAAATTTTGTCCCCGTTGTTGCAAACATATAATTCACGCAGAAATAAAGAAATAGAGAAAATTGATCGCTTGTGTGTTCCCCTTCGAACCAAATTAACATGTAAAATGATCTATTTTTCGTATCGATATAGATAGATAGATCTATCTGTATTCTATAATTTACAGTTGAATTATATACAAATATTATTATATAACAACATATATTAAAAAAGTCAGAATAAAAAAACAAATCCTTTATTGTATTTCTTGTAATAAATGTGATTTTTGGAATAGGGATAAATAAACCATGGAAAAATCTAAGCGACTCTTTATTAAATCCAAGCGATCTTTTCGTAGGCGTTTGCCCCCGATCCAATCGGGGGACCGAATTGATTATAAAAACATGGGTTTAATTAGTCGATTTATTAGTGAACAAGGAAAAATATTATCCAGACGCGTAAATAGATTGACCTTAAAACAACAACGATTAATAACAATTGCTATAAAACAAGCTCGTATTTTATCTTCGTTACCTTTCCTTAATAATGAAAAACAATTTGAAAAAAGCGAGTCGACCGCTAGAACTAGTACTTTAAGAAAAAAAAAATATAGAAATTAATAATTCGAAATCAAATTTTGAATTTAGATTCGAATTAAACATGGATTGATGTTTTGTTCAAAATTACGACAATTCAATTTGGGTTTTTATATTGTAAGAAAAAAGATAATGGGTAACAAAGAATAATTTTTTCTATTAAGCGTGGTTGTTTATTTTGATAGCTTTATCATATGATAAAGCTATCAAAATAAACAAATTTCTATTCTATACCTTCCCGGAGTAAAGTCTAAGGGGATTTTTAGTTTTTAGGATATCATTGGCAATCATAAAAAGACAATTCTCTTTTAATATAGCTATTTGTGCAACTATTTTACGATTAAGAAGCAATTGCCTCGTGTATAGACTATATATTAAATTACTATAAATATAATATACTTTCGGATTCCCGCGAATTACTGCATTTATTCGACTAATCCATAAACCACGAAAATCTCTTTTTTTCCTATCTCTATCCCGATGAGCCGAAACCAAAGCTTTAATTTTCTGTTGAGTAATAGTTCGAGTAAGTCTTGAATGAGCTCCGCGAAAGCTTGATGTAAATAAACGAATTTTTGTCCTCCGTTTCCGAGCTATATATCCTCGTTTAATTCTGGTCATTGAATAATTGAGACTTTGATGAATAACTATTTGATTTTTCAGTTATTCTTTTCTTCTTCCTAGTCTATTAATAACAAAAATGGATTCTTCCAATGTATAAAAAAAAAATTCCAATGGCTCTTGCTACTATAACCTCCCCATCCACGATTATATATATAGATAGATTTTTTTCTAAATATTGAACCTCAAAATAATAAATTGTATTGATACTAGATATCAAAAAACATAGTAATAGTAAATGAAATAGGACATATATAATATAAAAAATTAGTGGGTTCCATCGTTTCTATGATTTTTTTTAGAAACGGGCAGGTCCTCTCTATACACCGGAGCCTTTTTTCTTTTCATTTTATATTCATTTAATTAATGTTCTTGTTAACTTGTACAGTTCACACTCTTTGGCTCTACCCATCCAATATTTAGTAAGTAGATTTTTTCACAACGAAATCTAGTTATACAGTAACGGTATTTAATTATGAAAATTTGCTGGGTAGCTAACCCTCTTATTCCGTTCTTACAAAATCCATCAAAATTCTTTCATTAAGGACATAGTTTATCTTTAATTGAAATAGTATTTTCTCCGCTTAACAGGTAATTTTATATTTGTTTTGTTACCGATGGGAAAGTCCTTCTCATCATCTTAAATTGTAAATTAAGACTATTGGGTTTGCACCAATCGAAACCATAAATTTGATACAAGATAGAAGAATGTATATGTATATATATTAAGTTAATATAGTCTGAATGGGAAAACTACATTCACACTATCTTAACCGATGAACAATATTGAAAAAATGAAATTGGTTTTTTCTTCTTAGTCTATGATCTGAACGAGTCGCACATACACCCTGGTACACGTTCCTCGGCGCTGAGGGCATCCCCGAAGAGCTGGAGATTTTGTGACGTTTCGGATTGGCTGTCTTGTGTTTCTAATAAGTTGTTTCATTGTTGGCATGGTAAGTCGTAATATATATATATATAATATAATGAGCAGGTTTAGATCTATCCTAACCGTGAATTACTTAGATTCTAGATTACTTAGATTCTATTAATAGATTAACTAATAGAGATTTTATATTAAAATGAAATGAAAATAAGAAGATTAAAAAATGAAATTTCAAATCCTGTATTTTTTTAGAATAATCCTTGCCACCTATTTTTTATTCAACGGCTACAAGATCTACAATTCCGTGAGCTTGGGCTTCTGCTGCTGACATAAAAACATCCCTTTCCATGTCTTCGGATATAACCCATAAGGGTTTGCCCGTTCTTTGTACATAAACCCTTGTGATAGTTTCACGCATTTTCAGTAGCTCTTCCGCTTCCAGGATAAATTCTCCCGTTTGTGCCTCATAAAAAGAACTAGCAGGTTGGTGTATCATTACCCTGATTTTATAACTTAATAAGTATTTCCCTTATCTTGATAAAGATTTTGATAAGGATTTCTCCTATATTGGTAACGATTGTCCTTATTCCCAAATAAAGGTAAAAGGGATAAATACAAATAATAAAATAAATAAAAGAGCAAAAATAAGATTCACTAAAACCGTACAAGCATTTTCTGTGTATTGATGCATACGGCTTTTCCATCCATACAATTCATTTTTTTCCTCTACTATGGATAGAGTATTTTCGGATAGAGTATTTTTAGAGTATTTTCTTCGATGAATTTTTTTCTACGTTTACGAATTGATTTTTTTTTTCCATCAAAGAAAAAAGAAGTACAAAATCTACCGGGTCTTTTGGATCCAGATCCTTAAATAATAAACAATACAATAACCAACTTTCTTTTTTCTTTTTTGAATCTATTTAAAAATACTACGATGGTTCCGTTGTTTTTTATATCATTTTGTTATTCAACAATCCGAAAGTTTCTTTTTTTTTCCTATGTTATGTTTTCGTCTAATTAAAATAAAAAGTGTTAAAAGTTTTCTGGTATGAAAAAAAAAACAAAAAAGTCTGTGACACTAAAATTAAACTAGGTTCCTGATAGATCAGATAAAATTGTAAATACCCTCTTTTTCATACTACTCTTTCTATATATAATCGAATGATTTAAAAAACAAAAATTTGCATATGGAATTCAAAATACCATGCTATTATTACTTATAAAATGTTTTTATTAAATGTTTTTATGGCGAAGGTATAGTCTTTAGATATATTCTCAAATAAAAGAATCATTGGCGCCAAGCGTGAGGGAATGCTAAACGTTTGGTAATTTCTCCTCCTGCCAAAAGAAAGGATCCCATTGAAGCGGCTAATCCCATACATACTGTCTGTACATCTGGTTGTACAAATTGCATAGTATCATAAATAGCTATTCCGGGTATTACCCACCCCCCCGGAGAATTTATAAACAGATACAAATCTTTATTCTCTTCCTCTATACTAAGATATACCATAAGACTAATAAGTTGATTCGATATTTCACTATCAACCTCTTGACCTAAAAAAAGTAATCTTTCTCGATAAAGTCGATTGATTAGGATTCCATTTTTTTCCTTAAGAGCCGTACATGCACCTTTTGATGCATACAGTTCACCAAAAATCATATAAGCAAAAAAGGAATCAATGTGTCGATTTTAAACCTCTTTCTCTTTTCATAATGGACTTCTTCGAACTTTAAAAGAAAAAAATAATAATATACTCAATTTATTGAACTATCTTCTCATTGATGTATTGCTTTCATTGAGATCGAAGCCCAATCACAATGTCATTTTCTTGTTTCTGAATGGACTTTTTCAATTCTTTTAGGTTTCTTTTCTACTCTGAGTAAAGATCTGCCCGATTTGGATTTGCACATATAGGACAAATATTACAATACTATGTATTTTTGTTATAACTTCTTCCTTTTCTGAATTTATTATTTACTGTTTTCTGTAAAATATACGGATATGATAGAAGTGGTGATCGTAGATATATTACCAATTGGTTTTTTCTAAACAGAGCCTGGGTATTTTATTTTATTGGTTCAATCAAGCCAACCATAAATTATTCATAATTTCGAGTAATAATCTGGATACCCCCTCTAAAAATCAAAAAATCGATAGAATTGTACTTTATTACACTTCACGCTCCAAATTTTTTATGATTCAATCATTCTTCTTTTGGGGGTGAAAGAGAGGATATCTCGATCGGGGGAGAAAACGGGTAAATCCCATATGACCTACTATATCTGACAAGTCGCACTATATATCAACCCAAGATGCATCTTCTTCCCCAGGGCTTCGAAAGGGTACTCTTGGAACACCAATGGGCATAAAATGGAGAAATAATAAAATCATATATCTAACTTTAGTGTGGAAACGTAAGAATTAGCTTATCGTGTTAAAAATGATTGACTTTTATTATATTGCATTTTTTTTGAAAGGAATACTAAATAAAGTAAAGTTGTTACGAATGGGTCATTGGGGTGGTGATAAGCGAGTATGTCTGCATTTACTTATTTAAATATTCATAGAGAAAATTGTCAACCCCTCTTGTCGCCCCACCATTGCGTATTGTTACTTATCGGGTATAGAATAAATCTGTTTCTTTTTATTTCTACAAATATGATTGTTCTATTTTACGAGAAAATCTAATGAAAGGCTAGAGTCCATAATATAAATTTTTCTAGTGCAATAAAGTTACATAGTGTCTATTTTTTGTTGATATAAGGGGTATTTTCATGGGTTTACCTTGGTATCGTGTTCATACTGTTGTATTAAATGATCCAGGCCGTTTGCTTTCTGTTCATATAATGCATACAGCTCTGGTTGCTGGTTGGGCCGGTTCGATGGCCCTATATGAATTAGCAGTTTTTGATCCCTCTGACCCTGTTCTTGACCCAATGTGGAGACAGGGTATGTTCGTTATACCTTTCATGACTCGTTTAGGAATAACCAATTCGTGGGGCGGTTGGAATATCACAGGAGGGACTATAACGAATCCGGGTATTTGGAGTTACGAAGGTGTGGCCGGAGCACATATTATGTTTTCGGGCTTGTGCTTTTTAGCGGCGATTTGGCATTGGGTTTATTGGGATCTAGAAATCTTTAGTGATGAACGTACTGGAAAACCTTCTTTGGATTTGCCCAAAATTTTCGGAATTCATTTATTTCTTGCAGGGGTGGCTTGTTTTGGTTTTGGCGCATTTCATGTAACAGGATTATATGGTCCTGGAATATGGGTGTCCGATCCTTATGGACTAACTGGAAGGATACAATCCGTAAATCCCGCGTGGGGCGTGGAAGGTTTTGATCCTTTTGTTCCGGGGGGGATAGCTTCTCATCATATTGCAGCAGGAACGTTGGGCATATTAGCGGGTCTTTTCCATCTTAGTGTGCGTCCACCCCAACGTTTATATAAAGGATTACGTATGGGAAATATTGAAACTGTCCTTTCCAGCAGTATTGCTGCTGTCTTTTTTGCAGCTTTTGTCGTTGCTGGAACTATGTGGTATGGTTCCGCAACAACCCCCATTGAATTATTCGGTCCTACTCGTTATCAATGGGATCAGGGATACTTCCAGCAAGAAATATATCGAAGAGTTGGTGCTGGACTAGCCGAAAATCAAAGTTTATCAGAAGCTTGGTCTAAAATTCCCGAAAAATTAGCTTTTTATGATTACATCGGAAATAATCCAGCAAAAGGGGGGTTATTTAGAGCAGGTTCAATGGACAATGGAGATGGAATAGCCGTCGGTTGGTTAGGACATCCTGTCTTTAGAGATAAAGAGGGGCATGAGCTTTTTGTACGTCGTATGCCTACTTTTTTTGAAACATTTCCAGTTGTTTTGGTAGACGGGGACGGAATTGTTAGGGCCGATGTTCCTTTTCGAAGGGCAGAATCCAAATATAGTGTCGAACAAGTAGGTGTAACTGTTGAGTTCTATGGTGGCGAGCTTAATGGAACCAATTATAGTGATCCCGCTACTGTGAAAAAATATGCTAGACGTGCTCAATTGGGTGAAATTTTTGAATTAGATCGTGCTACTTTGAAATCAGATGGTGTTTTTCGTAGCAGTCCGAGGGGTTGGTTTACTTTTGGACATGCTTCATTTGCTCTGCTATTCTTTTTCGGGCACATTTGGCATGGTGCTAGAACTTTGTTCAGAGATGTTTTTGCTGGTATCGACCCAGATTTAGATACTCAAGTAGAATTTGGAGCATTCCAAAAACTTGGAGATCCAACTACAAAAAGACAGGCAGTCTAACATTCTTTTGTTCTTTTTCGACTTTTTTTATGATTTTGAATTTCACATAGAAAACTAGATAAATCTTTATTTCAATCATTCCATTTACTCTTTTTATTTGTTGGGAAATGAGCCCCAATAAACAGGTATGAAAGCTATAATTGTAAACCACGATCAAATCTATGGAAGCATTGGTTTATACATTCCTCTTAGTCTCGACTTTAGGAATTATTTTTTTCGCTATCTTTTTTAGAGAACCCCCTAAAGTTCCGACGAAAAAAGGTTAAATAATTTTGGATTATCTTAATTGAAGTAATGAGCCCCCAATATGGAGGGCTCATTACTTCAACTAGTCCCCATGTTCTTCAAACGGATCTCTTAGTTGTTGCGAGGGTTGCCCAAAGGCAGTATATAAGGCATACCCTGTAAAACTTACAAGTAAACCAGATATAGAGATGGCAATTAGGGTTGCTGTTTCCATTATTATAATATAATTCTAAAGTTTCAAGATCACAATAGATCTATAGGATAAGATCCTTATATTTACAGCGGAATGGTATACAAAGTCAACAGATCTAAATGAATAAAAAATAGTATTTATGGCTACGCAAACCGTTGAGGATAATTCTAGATCTGGTCCAAGACGAACTGTTGTAGGAGATTTATTGAAACCATTAAATTCAGAATATGGTAAAGTAGCTCCGGGGTGGGGAACTACTCCTTTGATGGGTGTTGCAATGGCTCTATTTGCGATATTTCTATCTACTATTTTGGAGATTTATAATTCGTCCATTTTACTGGACGGAATTTATATGAATTAGATTCACAAGAATCGAGTAATTTGTTTTTCAATAGAAAGGAAAGTTAAGCATTTAGGTTTCTTATTGTTTGTTAGCCTATTCCATTTTGATTTGGTAGTTTGATCGTGGAATTTCTTTGTTTCTGTATTTCCGGAATATGAGTGTGTGGCTTGTTTTAATTGATCCTATTGAAAGTACAGAACATAAAATGGATCTGTCATCTTGATAGAGATGGTTTTATCCCGTCAGATATTTATTCTAGTATCTGGAGCACGGAATATAGAAAATGGATTCTAAAAATATTAGAACTATGATTCATACTAAATATTTAGACCTCGCAACCGGACTTAAAAAACTTTTCAAAGAGTTGTAAAAATAAATTGAATAATTTTCATTCTTTCCAGCTTTCAGAGCTTATCTTTATTTTGATCAAAGGACAAACGTTTTCTTGAATTTTTTTCATTATATCTATTCATTGAATAAGTGATGATCCGGCAGTTCTTACTCAGGGAATTTTTGGACTTCGATTAAAGGTTTTTTTGAATCATCGTGGTTATAGTATGAATCTGATGTTTTTTTTTATTGATTCATATGGTCCTAACAAGAGAATTCTTATCAATAATAAAAATTCAATAATAATAAAGAAGACAGCAGTAAAATCACATTATACACAATAAAAAAATGAAGTAAATAGTAGAATATTCAAGAGGCCTGAAAAGATCAAGATAAAGACGAGGGAGCCGACTTGAGATTTTGGCATTCTAACCCAAAAGAATAGCTTTCGGATCTCTATTTTTTCTTATCGTCAGAGAAAATTAGAATCATAGGATTAAATAAAGAAGTTTCAAACTTTCTATTACACATATCTGTTTTCGTTACAACCAGTATTTGGGTATTTTTGTTTGAGCCGTACGAGATGAAATTCTCATATACGGTTCTCGGGGGGGGGTTCCATTGGTTTACCTATCTCAATAAAGTCTATGATTGGTTCGAAGAACGTCTTGAAATTCAGGCGATTGCCGATGATATAACCAGTAAATATGTTCCGCCTCATGTGAATATATTTTATTGTTTAGGAGGAATTACACTTACTTGTTTTTTGGTCCAAGTAGCAACGGGATTTGCTATGACTTTTTATTATCGTCCGACTGTTACTGAAGCTTTTGCTTCTGTTCAATATATAATGACTGAAGCTAACTTTGGTTGGTTAATCCGATCTGTTCATCGATGGTCGGCAAGTATGATGGTCTTAATGATGATCCTACACGTATTTCGTGTGTATCTCACAGGTGGTTTTAAAAAACCTCGCGAATTAACTTGGGTTACGGGTGTAGTTTTGGCTGTATTGACTGCATCTTTTGGTGTAACCGGTTATTCCTTACCTTGGGATCAAATTGGTTATTGGGCAGTAAAAATTGTAACAGGCGTACCCGAGGCTATTCCTGTAATAGGATCGTCTGTGGTAGAGTTATTACGGGGAAGTTCCAGTGTGGGACAATCTACCTTAACTCGTTTTTATAGTTTGCATAC